TTTTATGACATTTCAATCTGACAATAGCAACATAATAACATCACCGCAATTTTGATAAAAAAAAAAAAAAAACAACAAAAGAAGGGGTCAAGTCAAATAGTCTTCTTCAAAATCTACATACTATGGCTAGGAATGTGGTACTAAGGAATTCCCGGCATCTCGTAGAAAAAGAGTATAAACAAACAAAAGGCTTTTTAGAATTTCATTTTTTATCATAGATAATCATAATTACTAAAAATAATTTGGTTCTTTTTACAAATTTGATGTCGATAAATCCGCGAGTCTAGAAATTCATTTCGGACAATTGAACCTTCTCGAACTGTTTCTTTTTAAGAACCAAAAAGATTTGTGCCAAAATAACAGATGCGAAGAAGAACAAAAGGCCTTGTACACGTAATGGATCTTGAAGTACTATTTCTGCATCTCCCTGACCAAATCCGCCCACATTAGGATTACTTGTCAACGGTTGATCCAATTTGATAGATTCGCCTTCTGAAATAAGAAGTTCTGGCCCCCGAGGGATAATATCAACCACTTGACGTCCATCCGATGTATCCGCTATGGTTATTTCGTATCCCCCCTTTTCTTTTCGTAGGATTTTGCTTACTATACCTGATGCTGTAGCATTATAAACTGTATTGTTACTCTTGCTCCCGTCAGGATAAATCTGGCCCCTTCCCCTGTTTCCGCCTACGTAAATAGGATATTTTAAGAAGTGAATGTCTTTCTTAGTAGCGGGGTCGGGGGAAAGAATAGGAAAGGTTATTTCACTATATTTCTGACCAGGAACAGGGCCTATGACAAGAATATTTTTTTGATTGGGGCGATAGCTCTGAAAAGACAGATTGCCCATCTTTTCTTTTATCTCGGGGGAAATACGATCGGGAGGGGCTAATTCAAAACCCTCTGGTAAAATAAGAACAGCCCCCACATTCAAAGCGCCTTTTTTACCATTAGCAAGAACTTGTTTCAGTTGCATATCATAAGGAATTCGAACAACTGCTTCAAATACAGTATCGGGAAGTACCGCTTGCGGAACCTCAATATCGACCGGTTTATTAGCTAAATGGCAATTGGCGCATACAATACGTCCAGTCGCTTCTCGTGGATTTTCATAACCCTGCTGTGCAAAAATGGGATATGCATTTGAAATGGATGTACGAGTTATGATATATATCATGAGCGATACGGAAATAGATCGAGTAATCTGTTCCTTTATCCAAGAAAAAGTATTTCTAGTTTGCATGGTCCAAGCATTGATCCCAAAAATTTCTACAATAAATTGGGGTAGGTCACTAATGGAGTTTCCTATCCACGATTCTGTTATTTACTGGAATAATTTGACTGGATTAATAGAAATTCATTTCTATTTTTATAGGAATATAGGAGGAATCCGCGGGATGGCTAGAAATATAAAGCGATTTTCAACGCTTTGCTTATATACAACTACAAAGTAAGAAACATTATAATTGGATTAGGTAGATAATTTTTCAGTCATTCATTGAATGATAAATCACTACAAGTGACGGAGATACGCGATTTAAATAACGGAAAATCCAATATTTGAAAATTGTATCTACAATGACTGGAAAAGTGGAAACAAGGCCAGATATAATTTGATCATTCTGAACAAATCCAAAATCCTTGTAGACAAAGCCAATCAGCAGTTCCCAACCATGCGGCGAATGAAATCCGATACACAAATCAGTTAATAAAAGAAGAGAAAAAGCTTTTATTGTGTCACTTAAGTTATATAGGAATTCCTGAGCCCAAGAGTTAAGAATAAAAAGTTCTTTATTACCCAAAATAGAATAACCACTTAGAATAATGAAACAGATTATATTTGTCGAGAAGTGCAAAATCGTATGAATACGACCCTCGTTGTGTATCTTGATTAATTGGATTGTTTCTTTGTGAATTCCTATACCAAGGTTTTGTAGATGTGTCTCCGAGTATTCCTTGATCATTTCCTCTAACAAGAGAAGTTCCTCTAATTCTATAAATTTTTCTAGAATACTCTTTTCTTCAATATCATTCAAAAAAGTTTCGGATTGCCTAGTATTACACCAATTAGTAACCCAAGATTCCAGACTTTTTTGAAATGAGAGAGAAATCCACCAGGGCAAAAATACTATAGATGCAAGATATAAAAGAGGAGTGAATGCTTTCTTTTTTGCCATTTTTCACTGTGAATTGTTAATGAACCCATCTCATCCGTCGACTCTATGTAATTTAATATTTCTCTCACGCATCAGTTCTATTAAAAGTCTCAATTCCAACAAGTAAAAAGGGGGGAATTTCCTTATTTAGAAATGGTTGATTATGAGATATTTCAATTTTTTTCTTATTTTTTTTTTTTTATTGAGTTGTGTATATTTCGATACATATAAAAGATCCCCAAAAGAGTTTTTTTATACTTGTTCCATATATGTCTGCTTTGACTCGAATGAATGTTCTGAAGAAACCTCGATTAAGTTATGTTATATATGTTATAGAATTATTCTTGCGTTTTTGCCCTTCTGCTGAGAAAGCATTCATTTCTCGGCTCATTTCTTAAAATACTTCAATTGGTACACGCAAGAAATAGGCCAATTCAGCAGCTTTTTGTTCCATTTCCCGTGGAGTAAAATTCTCATCAGTACGAGTCAATGGAATGGCTCCCTGGCCTCTGATATCCATATAAAGGACACGCCGAGCATAAATACCCTCTTTAACTTCTATTCTGATGGACTGAATATCTTTTATAAAAAATCGGAGGAAGACCCGACGATTTTTTCCAGGAAATCCCCAACGAAAGATACACACTATTCCGTCTTTTCTATCAAATCGATCATAACCACTACCTACATTCCACGAAATTGTGCACCACAAATAGGAGCTAATAAAAAGACCCGCGATCCCGTAGAAAGACATCACAATTCCTTGTGGAAAAAAAACTATTTGCTGAGACGGAAATAAAGATATCAAATTTCTACCAAGATAACTCGAGGTTCCAACCAACAAGAATCCTAATGAACCTAAAAAAAGGATAACAGCCCAGCAGAAATTACTTGTTTTTCGAGCCCCCGTTATAGGTTCTATCCATATATGTTCTGATCGACAACTCATACTTTATCCAGTTACTTTTTTTTTATTGAGAGAATACCCCAAATGAATTTGACTTTAGTCCGTTTGTTTCCGAAGTAACCCGCATCAACTAGTACTAGTTTGATGTGAACCTTTAGGAGTAATTCATTAAATTGGTTAGATCTAAACTAATAACATACCCTTCGTATGATCTCACTAAAGATAGCCACATGCATATAGATAGACCAACTTTACAGTTCAGCCATCCGCCGATTCGGGTCTATTCGAAAATCGCTAGAATATAGTATTTTCTGGAGACATAAGAGTTTTTCGGCGGAAGCCGCTTATACCAATTTGTCTAAATGGATATCTGTGTTATGATACAAGCGTAAATTTTGAAAAAAAAAAATAGATGAGAGTTTGTGCCATCGGCTCTAAACAATCTTGTTTTTTTGAACATGAAGAAATAAAGAAGCCATTGCGATTGCCGGAAATACTAGGCCTACTAAAGGGACCAAAACAGAGGGAAAGTTAAGAGTTGTCATAGAATGGGTACCTCGATTTACTATTTGTACCTGTTATTTTTATTTAGATTTTATATTTATTATTTATAATATAAAGATATCTTATTATATATAAAGAATAAAGATATCTTATTATAATTTGATAATTCTAAATTGGAATTATATATACTTATATCTATACTTAATATCTATTCTATTAAGTATAGATATAAGTATATATCTAAGTGAGTATATAATGTAGTTTTTCATTTCATCTTTCTACATGAAAGATTTGAAAGGATATGGATGCGATATTATTTTATTCATTTTTTGCTCTTGTCTTCGAATTTCATTTACTAAGCACTTAAAAAGAAATTAGATTCTATTTATATTGAAGGGTTTGTTAGAATGCCATCCAGCGGGGATTCTTAGTAAAAATAAGATTATCGTAAGATATAGAAAGATAAAAAATTCTATATTTTCTATATTTTATAGATTAGATTTGAATTTAATTATATATGACGAGAAGAAGATATTTTTTATTTGCCTAATTTCACGAAAATAAGAATTTCATCTTTTATCTTGTTGATAGAGACTTCTTGATCAATAATCAGAAATATAGAAAAAAGAGGCAGATTTTCTATTTTCTGTGACTTTTGATTCTTTGATACAATTAGATCTTATGTCAACAAAGACAACCCTATTCGTCTAATTTTGATTCAAAGGAAAGAAAGTGTGGAGTTGAAATAACTCACTCAGAACGCTTTTTAAAGGATTACGTGGTACGATTAGATCGAATAAGCCCTTCTGAAATAAATACTCAGACGCTTGTGAACCGTCGGGTACTGTTTTATTCAATGTTTGTTCAATTACTCTTTTACCCGCAAAGGCAATGTAGGCATTGGGTTCGGCAATAATGATATCCCCCAACATACCAAAACTAGCTGTCACCCCACCGGTTGTAGGAGATGTAAGGATTGGTACATAGAATAACTTTTTATTTGATTGATAATCATATAAAGCAGAAGATATTTTAGCCATTTGCATCAAGCTCAAACTTCCTTCTTGCATGCGTGCCCCTCCAGAAGCACACACTATAATAAGAGGTAGAAATTCTTTAGTAGCGTATTCAATCAAACGGGTAATTTTCTCCCCCACTACGGATCCCATACTACCCCCCATAAACTGAAAATCCATAACCGCAATTGATACGGTAATACCGTTTAGTTGCCCTATGCCTGTTTGAACAGCCTCGGTTAATCCTGTTTTTCTTTGATAAGAATCGATACGCTTTTTATAAGGCTCCTCCTCCGAATGAAATTGAATGGGATCCAGAGAGACCATGTCTTCATCCATAGGCTCCCAAGTACCCGGATCGATCGAAAGTTCAATTCTATCTGAACTACTCATTTTCAAATGATATCCACATTG